AGAATAGATAAACTTTTTTTTTTTTCGTTTGATATATGGGGGCTAAAAAAAAAAATTATTAGAAATTTCATGTGGAAAAACAAAAAAAAAAAAAAATTTGATAAAAAAGAAGAAGAACAATCAAAAATAGAAGAAAAAAGACGGATAGAAATTGCAGAAACGTGGGATAGCTTCCTATTTGCTCAAATAATAAGAGGTTCTCTCTTAGTAACTCAATCTATTCTTAGAAAATATATTATATTACCTTTATTGATAATAATGAAAAATAGCGTCCGTATGTTATTATTTCAATTTCCCGAGTGGTCCGAGGATTTAAAGGATTGGAAACGTGAAATGCATGTTAAATGCACTTATAATGGGGTTCAACTATCCGAAACAGAATTTCCAAGAAACTGGTTAACGGATGGTATTCAGATAAAAATCCTATTTCCTTTTTATCTTAAACCTTGGCATAAATCTAAATTTAAAGCATCTCAGAAGGATCAACTAAAAAAAACAAAAGACAAAGGAGAAAAAAATGATTTTTGTTTCTTAACAGTTTGGGGAATGGAAACCGAACTACCATTTGGTTCTGCCCAAAAAAAGCCTTCTTTTTTTCAACCTATTTCTAAAGAATTAAAAAAAAGAATCAAAAAATTCAAAACTAAGTCTTTTCTACTTTTAAGGATTTTCAAAGAAAGAGCAACAATTTTCCTAAAAGTCGCAAAAGAAATGAAAAACTGGATTCTCAAAAACTTTATTTTTATAAAAGGAAAAATAAAAGACCTTTCAAAACGAAATCTAAGTCCATTATTTGGCCCGAGAGAAATATATGAATTAAATGAAACTAAAAAAGATTCAATAATAAGTAATCAGATGATTCATGAACTATCTGTTAAAAATAAATCCATGGGGTGGGCAAATTCTTCACTCAGCGAAAACAAAATAACAAATTTGATTGATAGAATAAAGACAATCAGAAATCAAATAGAAGAAATTTCAAAAGAAAAACAAAACCTAACTAATAGTTGTACCAAACTGCGTTATGATTCTAAAATAATTGAGTCATCAAAAAAAATTTGGCAGACATTCAAAAGAAAAAATAACCGATTAATTCGTAAATCCATTTTTTTTATAAAATTTTGCATCGAACAACTGTCTATAGCTTTTTTTCTTGGTATCATTAATATTCCAAGAATTACTACACAACTTTTTTTTGAATCAACAAAAACAATTCTTGATAAATATATTTACAAGAATGAAGAAAATGGAGAAAAAATAAAAAAAAAAAAAACTACCATTTATTTTATTTCGACTATAAAAAATTTAATATCCAATAAAAAAAAAATTAGTTATGACTTATGCTCTTTATCACAAGCATATGTATTTTACAAATTATCACAAATTAACGTTAGTAACTTTTCTAAATTAAAGGCTGTTCTTGAATATAACATATGCATAACATCCTTTTTTGTTAAGAATCAAATAAAGGTTTTTTTTCAAGAACAAGGAATCTTTGATTATGAATTGAAAAATAAAACCTTTTTGAATTCCGAAGTAAATCAATGGAAAAACTGGTTACGAAGTCATTATCAATACAATTTACCCCAGATTGCATGGGCTAGATTAGTAACCCAAAAATGGAAAAAGAAAATAAATAAAGATTCTCTAGTTCTAAATCCAAGTTTAACCAAAGAGGATTCATATGAAAAAAATAAATTTGATAATTACAAAAAACAAACTTTTTTTGAGGCCGACTCGTTATTAAATTCAAAACATAATTTAAAAAAAGATTCTATATATAATCTTTTTTGCTACAAATCTATTCATTCTACAGAAAAAAATTTTGACATGTCTATAGGCATTGCTCTAGATAATTGTTTAGTCTCTTCTTTTCTAGAAAAATATAATATTCGGGGTATAGGGGAAATTCGGCATAGAAAATATTTGGATTGGAGAATTCTTAACTTTTGGTTTACAAAAAAAGTAAATATTGAGCCCTGGGTTGATACCAAGAGTAAAAAAAAATATATTAATACTAAAGTTCAGAATTATCAAAGAATTGATAAAATAACTAAGACGGGTCTTGCTAATCAAAAAAGAAACTTTTTTGATTGGATGGGAATGAATGAAGAAATACTAAATCATCGTATAACAAATTTTGAATTTTTGTTCTTTCCAGAATTTTTCTTATTTTCTAGTACATATAAAATGAAACCGTGGGTCATACCAATCAAATTACTTCTTTTAAATTTTAATGAAAACATAAATGGTAATAAAAAGATCACTCGAAAGAAAAAAGGTTTTATACAATCAAATGAAAAAAAATCCCTTCGATTTTATAATCTGAATAAAGAAGAAAAAGAATCGGCCGGTCAAGTAGAGCTTGAATCAGATAAAGAAAAAAAAAGAAATTCCGAATCAGCTCTATCAAACCAAGAAAAAAATATTGAAGAAAATTATGCGGAATCAATGATAAAAAAACGTAAAAATAAAAAACAATACAAAAGCAATACAGAAGCGGAACTTGATTTATTTCTCACAAGATATTCGCGTTTTCAATTGCGATGGAATTGTTTTTTTAATAAAAAAATTCTCAATAATGTAAAAGTATACTGTCTCTTGGTTAGACTAAAAAATCCAAACGAAATAGCGATATCTTCTATTGAAAGAGGAGAGATGAGCCTAGACATTCTAATGATTGAGAAAAATTTCACTTTTGCAAAATTAATGAAAAAAGGAATATTGATTATTGAACCTGTCCGTTTGTCTGTACAAAACGATGGACAACTTATTATATATAGAACCATAGGTATTTCATTGGTTCATAAAAATAAACACAAAATAAGTAAAAGATACAAAAAAAAAAGCTATATTAATAAAAAAAAAATTGAAAAATCCATTACAAAATATCAAAACAAAACTGTAAATATAAAAAAAAATCATTATGATTTCTTTGTCCCTGAAAATATTCTATCCCCTAAACGACGTAGAGAATTTCGAATTCTAATTTGTTTCAACTTAAAAAAAAAAACGGCGAGGGATAGAAATTCAAGATTTGATAAGAATATTCAAAACTTGACCACAATTTTTCATAAAAAGAAAGATCTTGATAAGGATCAAAATAACCTAATTAATTTAAAATCCTTTCTTTGGCCCAATTTTAGATTAGAAGATTTAGCTTGTATGAATCGCTATTGGTTTAATACTACTAACGGAAATCATTTCAGTATGATAAGAATACACATGTATACGCGATTTCCAATTCATTAATCATAGATCCTTTTTACTATATTTTACTATATATAATATATAAGTTACGGTATATGAAAACAACTATATGCACAAATATGAGGGATTGTTTTAAATTCAATCTTTATACATCAGATTAATTTAATCAATGACATAGATACCAATCAGAGCAGATCCATAAATAAATTAACAGAATCCTCTTTTTTGAGATCTAAATTTAGATTTTTTTTTATAAAATGAAGAATTAAGAAGTTGATAATTAAATTCAGATCCTTGTACAAAAAAACTACCATTATTATTACTGATCAGTAAAATTCATATCTTTCAATTCATATTAAAAAGGGAAGGATTTCTTTTTATGATAAAAAATGCATTCATTTCATTTCCAGAACAAAAAGAAGAAAGCAGGGGATCTGTTGAATTTCAAGTATTCAGTTTCACTAATAAGATACGAAGACTTACTTCACATTTGGAATTGCACAGAAAAGATTATTTATCTCAGAGGGGTCTACGAAAAATTCTGGGAAAACGTCAACGACTGCTGGCTTATTTGTCAAAAAAAAATAGAGTACGTTATAAAGAATTAATTAATCAGTTGAATATTCGGGAATTAAAAACTCGTTAAATTCAAAAATTGTGAATTAGTGAATTTTTTAGATCTTGAATTTTTTGATAAATTTCTTTTTCAGCAATCTAATTCATACCAGAACGAATCAAGGAAAAACTTATGAAGAGACCAGTTACAGGAAAAGATCTTATGATAGTCAATATGGGACCTCACCACCCATCCATGCATGGTGTTCTTCGCTTAATTGTTACTCTAGATGGTGAGGATGTTGTTGACTGTGAACCCATATTGGGTTATTTACACAGAGGAATGGAAAAAATTGCAGAAAACCGAGCAATTATACAATATTTACCTTATGTAACACGATGGGATTATTTAGCTACTATGTTTACAGAAGCAATAACAGTAAATGGACCAGAACAATTGGGAAATATACAAGTTCCTAAAAGGGCCAGCTATATCAGAGTAATTATGCTGGAATTGAGTCGTATAGCTTCTCATCTGTTATGGCTAGGCCCTTTTATGGCAGATATTGGTGCACAGACTCCTTTTTTCTATATTTTCAGAGAACGAGAATTTGTATATGATCTATTCGAAGCTGCCACCGGGATGAGAATGATGCATAATTTTTTTCGTATTGGAGGAATAGCGGCTGATTTACCTTATGGTTGGATAGATAAATGCTTGGATTTTTGTGATTATTTTTTAACAGAGGTTGTTGAATATCAAAAACTCATTACACGAAATCCTATTTTTTTAGAACGGGTTGAAGGAGTTGGGATTATTGGTGGGGAAGAAGCAATAAATTGGGGTTTATCCGGACCAATGCTACGCGCATCCGGAATACCATGGGATCTTCGTAAAGTTGATCGTTATGAGTCTTACGATGAATTTGAATGGGAAATTCAGTGGCAAAAACAAGGAGATTCATTAGCTCGTTATTTAGTACGACTTAGCGAAATGACAGAATCCATAAAAATTATTCAACAGGCTCTGGAAGGACTTCCAGGGGGTCCCTATGAGAATTTAGAAAGCAGGGGCTTTGATAGAAAAAGGAATCCAGAATGGAATGATTTTGAATATCGATTCATTAGTAAAAAACCTTCGCCTACTTTTGAATTATCTAAACAAGAACTTTATGTAAGAGTTGAAGCTCCAAAAGGGGAGTTGGGAATTTTTCTCATAGGAGATCAAAGCGGTTTTCCTTGGAGATGGAAAATCCGACCACCGGGTTTTATTAATTTGCAAATTCTTCCTGAACTAGTTAAAAGAATGAAATTGGCTGATATTATGACGATACTCGGTAGCATAGATATAATTATGGGAGAAGTTGATCGTTAAAATGATAATTTATGCAAAAGCAGTCCAAACTATAAATTCTTTTGTTAGATTGGAATCTTTAAAAGAGGTCTATGGACTCATATGGATATTTGTCCCTATATTTTCTCTTGTATTGGGAATCATAACAGGTGTACTAGTAATTGTGTGGTTAGAAAGAGAAATATCCGCAGGGATACAACAACGTATTGGACCTGAATACGCCGGCCCGCTGGGAATTCTTCAAGCTCTAGCCGACGGGACAAAACTACTTTTCAAAGAAAATCTTCGTCCATCTAGAGGAAATACTCCTTTCTTTAGTATTGGACCATCTATAGCAGTTATCTCAATTTTACTAAGTTATTCAGTAATTCCCTTTAGCAATCACCTTGTTTTAGCGGATCTCAATATCGGTATTTTTTTATGGATTGCCATCTCAAGTATTGCTCCTATTGGACTTCTTATGTCAGGATATGGATCAAATAATAAATATTCTTTTTTAGGTGGTCTGCGAGCTGCTGCCCAGTCGATTAGTTATGAAATACCATTAACTCTATGTGTTTTATCAATATCTCTACGTGCGATTCGTTGAAACATAAACGTTTATTTTTACTATTCCGTTTCTTCTAGACGAATAAGTTAAAAAACGGAATATATATTTTGGATTAATCTTAATAAAAGGAATTTGATAGTTATATATGAGTGAAAAACAACTGCTCAGAAATTAGCAGTAAAAAGAAAAATTGAGTCTCATTTCCTATGTACAAAGGTTAAACGGAAATAAACATAAGCGTAAGAATCACTTTACCCCAAGGTTGGTTGATTAGTCATCCTGGCTTGAAGCGGGTGAAATTTATTAACCGGATGACGTTTTCACTATCAGTTATATAGATTAACATACATGTATTACAAAGTGAACGGCAATTAGGTAAAAGTGAGTGGATGGTTAGAAACACCAAAATACACAAAGAATTTGTAATAGAGATTAACCAAATTGAAAAGGATATTTATGCATAACATAAGATAAAAAAAAGAAGGTTAATTGGGGCTTGAAATTAGTAGAAATGATCAGATAGTACTCCCCAAGATTCCGATTCAGAGTATGCTCCTATCCACCGACAAATGTAATGACTATCAGAAACGAAATAATCCTTTATTTTTTATAAGTCGACCCATTTTTTTTCTAAAAAAGAAAGAAGAATAGGAACGAAACAAGGATCTTTTTTTTTCATATATTTCGAAAATAAAATAGAATTTCTGTCATGAATAATAAACTAATAGGATGTCTAATTCTTTTTCGTAATCGAAAACCACGATGGGCTGAAATACCTAGTTTTATTTTTACAAGGAGTATTTTATTAAAGGGTTAAGTTATTACTCAACAAATAGAAATTAAAATTTGTAAAGGATGAGATGAATTCCGAAGCGCTTTTTTATTCTTAGAATTTGAGCAGACAGAATTCCATTGGTATAATTCGGGACCCCAGCTATATTTAATCCATTTTAGAAAACATCATATCCATCTAAATAAGACTAATCTGGTCCTTAGATTTATTTATGGCCCCCGAGGAGCCGTATGAGGCGAAGGCCTCATGTACGGTTCTGTAATAGCGGTGAAAATAGTAATGTTATTGCCGACTAGGATTATCTAACAGTTTAAGTACAGTTGATATAGTTGAGGCACAATCAAAATATGGTTTTTGGGGATGGAATTTGTGGCGTCAACCTATAGGTTTTATCATTTTTCTAATTTCTTCCCTAGCAGAATGCGAGAGGTTACCGTTTGATTTACCAGAAGCGGAAGAAGAATTAATAGCAGGTTATCAAACTGAATATTCAGGTATCAAATTTGGTTTATTTTACGTTGCTTCTTATCTAAATCTATTAATTTCCTCATTATTTGTAACAGTTCTATACTTAGGCGGTTGGAATATTTCGATTCCGTATATATCTAGTCTGGAGCTATTTCAAAGGGATCAAATTTTTGGAACAACGATTGGTATCTTTATTACATTAGCTAAAACTTATTTGTTTTTGTTCATTTCTATCGCAACAAGATGGACTTTACCGAGGCTAAGAATGGATCAACTATTAAATCTTGGATGGAAATTTCTTTTACCTATTTCCCTTGGTAATCTATTATTAACAACTTCTTTCCAACTCTTTTCACTCTAAATTGAAAATTAATGCAACATATTCATTATTTTTTTTAAACAAGAGAAAGAAACAAAGATAAAATTATTCAGAGATAATTACAATATGCTTCCTATGATAACCGGGTTCATGAATTATGGTCAACAAACCCTACGAGCTGCAAGGTATATTGGTCAAGGTTTCATGATTACCTTATCCCACACAAATCGTTTACCTGTAACTATTCAATATCCCTATGAAAAATTACTAACATCGGAACGTTTCCGCGGTCGAATCCATTTTGAATTTGATAAATGCATTGCTTGTGAAGTATGTGTTCGAGTATGTCCTATAGATTTGCCTGTTGTTGATTGGAAATTGGAAACTGATATTCGAAAAAAACGATTGCTTAATTACAGTATTGATTTTGGAATTTGTATATTTTGTGGTAATTGTGTTGAGTATTGTCCAACAAATTGTTTGTCAATGACTGAAGAATATGAATTTTCAACTTATGATCGTCACGAATTGAATTATAATCAAATAGCTTTGGGTCGTTTACCAATGTCAGTAATTGACGATTACACTATTCGAACAATTTTGAATTCACCTCAAACAAAAAATGGGGTAAACCCATTAATTTGATTAAAAAAAGAATTCAAAATTGTTGAATTATATAAAGAATTTAATTAAAAACTTGTATTGTATTTATATAATAATATTAAGTATTAAGGCGCATTCTTTTATTTTAATATAATATACTCGTAATTACTTTCTTGAAATAGATAGGTTGAAAATACACTTTAGAATAAAAAAAGAGAAACTGTCTAATAATTGTATCTACATCAATTCATATCCATTAGATTCTAATTTCACTCTATTAGAAACATATTAAAAACAAATTTCCTGGTTAAATTAATAAGGTCATGAAAAGGATTTCGATTTTTTTCTTATTTTAATAATATAATGGATTTGCCTGGACCAATACATGATTTTCTTTTAGTTTTTCTCGGATCCGGTCTTATAGTAGGAGGTCTGGGAGTGGTATTACTTCCCAACCCAATATTTTCAGCCTTTTCCTTAGGATTTGTTCTTGTTTGTATATCTTTATTGTATGTTCTATCAAATTCCCATTTTGTAGCTGCTGCACAACTCCTTATTTACGTGGGGGCCATAAATGTTTTAATCATATTTGCTGTGATGTTCATGAATGATTCAGAATATTCCACAGATTTCAATCTGTGGACCGTTGGGAATGGGATTACTTCGTTGGTTTGTACAACTATTCTTTTTTTATTAATGTCTACTATTCTCGATACGTCATGGTACGGGGTTATTTGGACTACAAGGTTAAACCAGATTCTAGAGCAAGATTTAATAAGTAATAGTCAACAAATAGGAATTCATTTATCAACAGATTTTTTTCTGCCATTTGAACTCATTTCAATAATTCTTTTAGTTGCTTTGATAGGTGCAATTTCTGTGGCTCGTCAATAAAAAATGTTCGAATTAGTAAAGACCAAAGAAAACTTTGTGTATGTTATGATTTTTTTCCGTTCATTCAATTAAATTTGATTGAATACTATTTCATATTTTAAATATCAATTTTTATATTTGATATATATTTGAAATTTTTTTTTACCTAATATTTTTTTTATTCGTACTTTTTTATTATATTCTAGTTGATGGAATCCGGTGAATTATTTTTCATATTGAAATGAATCAAAATTGATAAGGAGTTGCTGAATGATACTCGAACATGTACTTGTTTTGAGTGCCTATTTATTTTTGATTGGTCTTTATGGATTGATCACAAGTCGAAATATGGTTAGGGCTCTTATGTGTCTTGAACTTATACTCAATGCAGTTAATATGAATTTCGTAACATTTTCTGATTTTTTTGATAATTCCCAACTAAAAGGGGATATTTTCTGCATTTTTGTTATAGCAATTGCAGCGGCTGAAGCAGCTATTGGATTAGCTATAGTCTCGTCAATTTATCGTAACAGAAAATCAACTCGCATAAACCAATCGACCTTATTAAATAAGTAGCATAAATAAAAAAATTATAGATTGAAATTTGCATATATGATAGGTTATGACCTACTAGATTATATTTGTAAAAATCTAAGAAATCAAAGTATTTTAGCCCCATTTTTTATCAATTGAGCCAGAATTCATTACAAAAATTCTATTAAAGGAAATCATTGCTTCATCTAGTATTTTAATATATCAGTCAGTTAGAAGTTTACTAGATTGAAAATTTATGACATTCAAAAAACTATCGATCCTATGTCACATTCAGTAAAAATTTATGATACCTGTATAGGATGTACTCAATGTGTTCGAGCATGCCCTACAGACGTATTAGAAATGATACCTTGGGATGGATGTAAAGCTAAGCAAATAGCTTCCGCTCCAAGAACCGAGGACTGTGTTGGTTGTAAGAGATGTGAATCCGCCTGTCCAACAGATTTTTTGAGCGTTCGAGTTTATTTATGGCATGAAACAACTCGAAGTATGGGTCTAGCTTATTGATACGTTACCGAAAACCTCATTTGAATAAATTTGGAATACATTTTATTTTTTTTATTGACAAGTACTCGTACTCAAAAAAGTTAAATTATATTTTTTTATTTATATATTTTTTTTGAGTACGCGTTCTTTGGACCTGGTATATCTTGTCTTTACCACGAATGATTTTCCTTGGTTAACAATAATTGTTGTTTTTCCAATATCTGCTGGTTCATTAATGTTATTTCTCCCGCATAGGGGAAATAAAGTCAATAAATGGTATACTATATGCATTTGTATCTTAGAACTTCTTCTAACGACCTACGCTTTTTGTTATAATTTTAAAATGGACGATCCATTAATTCAACTGTCCGAAGATTATAAATGGATCAATTTTTTTGAGTTTTACTGGAGAATGGGAATAGATGGACTTTCTATAGGAACGATTTTACTGACGGGATTTATTACTACGTTAGCCACTCTAGCGGCGTTTCCAGTTACTCGGGATTCCCGATTATTCCATTTCCTGATGTTAGCAATGTACAGCGGTCAAATAGGATCATTTTCTTCTCGGGATCTTCTACTTTTTTTCATCATGTGGGAATTAGAATTAATTCCCGTTTATCTACTTTTATCAATGTGGGGTGGAAAGAAACGTCTGTATTCAGCTACAAAATTTATTTTATACACGGCAGGAAGTTCTATTTTTTTATTAATAGGAGTTTTAGGTATAAGTTTATATGGTTCGAACGAACCAACATTAAATTTAGAACTCTTAGCTAATCAATCCTATCCTGTCACACTCGAAATACTATTTTATATTGGATTTCTTATTGCTTTTGCCGTCAAATCACCGATTATACCTTTACATACTTGGTTACCTGACACCCACGGTGAGGCACATTACAGTACCTGTATGCTTCTCGCTGGAATCTTATTAAAAATGGGAGCATATGGGTTGGTTCGAATCAATATGGAATTATTACCCCACGCTCATTCTATGTTTTCTCCTTGGTTGATGGTAGTCGGTACAATCCAAATAATTTATGCAGCTTCAACATCTCCCGGTCAACGTAATTTAAAAAAGAGAATAGCCTATTCTTCTGTATCTCATATGGGTTTTATAATTATAGGTATTAGTTCTATAACGGATCCTGGACTTAATGGAGCTATTTTACAAATAATTTCTCATGGATTTATTGGCGCTGCACTTTTTTTCTTGGCAGGAACGAGTTATGATAGAATTAGGCTTGTTTATCTTGATGAAATGGGTGGAATGGCTATCTCCATTCCAAAAATATTTACAATGTTCACTATCTTATCGATGGCTTCCCTTGCATTGCCGGGCATGAGTGGTTTTGTTGCAGAATTAATCGTTTTTTTTGGAATAATTACCAGCCAAAAATATTTCTTAATTTCCAAAATTTTAATTATTTTTGTAATGGCAATTGGAATGATATTAACTCCTATATATTTATTATCTATGTCACGCCAAATGTTCTATGGATACAAGTTAATTAATGTCAAAAACTTTTCTTTTTTTGATTCTGGACCCCGAGAGTTATTTCTTTCAATCTCCATTCTTCTACCCATAATTGGTATTGGTATTTATCCTGATTTTGTGCTCTCATTAGCAAGTGACAAGGTGGAATCCATTTTATCTAATTATTTTTATGGATAGTTTTCAGGAAATAAAAAAAAGCATTAAAGTGAATTGTAATCAGAAGTCTTTGGTCTTTGTATTGTGAGAACCTTTTGAATCATTGTACTACTTGATTCAAAAGGTTCTTGATGATTTACTACTAAAACTAAATGAGATTTCTTAACGTATATGAAGTTAGAGATAGATGCTATTTTTTTTATTTAGATTTGGATTCCTTTTTGTTTGTTACTGTTTTATTTAATTCGATGTAAATGAACCATAACTATGTAAACCTATTCCTAAAAGATTGACGCCAAAATAGCATATCCAAATTAAAAGAAAACCTATCGAAGCCACAATTGCAGAATTTATACCCCTAACATTCCTATTTGTTTTAATATGTAAATAAATTGCGAATATAGTCCAAGTAATAAATGCCCAAGTTTCTTTTGGATCCCAGTTCCAATATGAACCCCATGTCTCATTAGCCCAGACAGCTCCTGAAAGAATACCCACGGTTAAAAAGATAAATCCAAGACTAATAATACGAAAACTCCAATAATCTAATTGTTGAATCAGTTGATACCTATAATAATTTCTAGAAAAACTAAAATGAATGTTTTGTTGTAGTAAAATCGAATTTCTTTCATTTATGTAGTAAAGTACATCAAAAGAAAATAATTCATTTAATAAAAAATTTTTGTTTATATTCTTTTTCCAAAAAGTAGGTCCGACTTTGCGAAATGTAATTACTAGAAGAGCTATTGATAATAATGATCCGCATAACAGAGCGCCATAGCCTAATATCATCATACTTACGTGCATCATTAACCACTGGGACTGGAGAGCTGGTACTAATATTGCAGACTGAGGCATTTTGTTTAAAAGACCTGAAGTAGCAAAACCCTGAATAAAAATAGCACTTGGCGCAGTTATTGCGTTTAAGTGATTTTGTTGTTTTTTATTAAAATAGGAAACCATATGAATAATTGAAAAAGCCCACGAAAGAAAAATTAATGATTCATATAAATTACTTAATGGAAAATGTCCGGAATAAATCCAACGAGTGAATAATAATCCTGTTATACCAAAAAACGTAATTATGATTCCTTTATCTGATGAATCAAAAAATCCTATGATTTCATCTAAATTAACTAATAAAGTTAAAAAATAAATTGTCAGTACAATTGAAACGACCGAAAAAGATATATGAGTTAATATATGCTCTAAAATTGAAAAAATCATAAAAAATTTGTTAAAAATGAATAAATTAATACTAGGTTTTACCCGATTTTAGAAAAAAAAAAGTCGGGTATTATTTTGATTCTAAAACTTATAATATCTCTTTTATAAGATCTTATGCCGCTACTCGGACTCGAACCGAGATGCTCTAGCACTGCTTCCTAAGAGCAGCGTGTCTACCAATTTCACCATAGCGGCAACTTGTTCAAAACAATACTAACCTGTTTTTATTCAATCGTCGAGATTCAAATTTAAATAAAGAAGCCAATTGACTCAAATTTCCAATTGATTTAATGAATCAAAACTTTTTTAACTAGGTATTGGGGTTTTAATTCAATTAAGATCTTTTTTTTTTATCTGAGTTATTTAAAATTATTTCAATTCACTTTTTGTCCTTTATATTTTTTCTAGAATACAATGAAAAATGTAACTAAATTCAAGTAGTTGGAACTTCAACCCAAAGACAAAACTCTAAATGCTCTTTATCCTTTTTTTTTTTTCATTTATATTTATATGATAAAAAAAAAGGATAAATTCAATTTTTCAGGTCCATTAATAAAAAAAATGCCCTTTCGAAAAATTAAAACTTCTTCAAAACCCTTAGAAATTTTAAATAAAAGCAGATTTTACTAATTGCTCAAGAGAAATAAAAAAAAATAATTATCAAAATCTTTTTTTTTTATGCATCTTTTTATTTTTCTATTGTATAAACATAAGATTTTTTGATCACTTAAATTAATTAATTTGAAGAATCTATTGATTTCGCTTAAAGATCTTTTATTTCCTCATTAAGAGGAAATAAAAGATCTTTATTTATTATTGCATCAAGGTAGTGATGGGGAAAATAAGAATCCCCTTTTTCTAACTAAAAAAAATGTGAACCGTTCTTTTTTATCTATATATTGTCTTTTTTTCTTCTTTTGGTTCCTATTTTGTTTTATATGTATTTTAAAAAATTGGTTTTTAAGTTAGGCTAATTCTAATTATTATAGTGTTTTTTATTTATTTTGTTGGACAAAAAAACTTTTTGAATTACCTGTAGAAAGTGATTTCCCTAACGAAAAAGCTTTCAACGATGTCCAATATCCCTTCCTTTTCCAAATTTTTTTACGAATACGCTTTTTCGAGATAGAAGTACGTTTTTTTGGAACTGCCATTCAAAAATGAAAAAAAAATTTCAGTGGTATAATTGGATGTCAAAGACATTTATTATTGTATTCTTTCGTACTCCAGATCGAGTTATTTTTGTCTTTCAAATTTTATTATATATTATTTTCAAAACAAAAAAGACATTCAAAAGTTTAAAACCCAACTGTTTTTTTTTTACTTTTTTTTTTAGAAAATTGGGTTATAAAAATTTTTTTTATTTAACGTTTGAAATCCGTACGAGAGTACTCATTTAATTAATCTATACTGATAGATTTTATTATCAAAAAAATTATGAGATTTCTTAACATCATATATAAAAAAAATATCGATTATAATACTCTTTCTTGCAAATAAAAAAAGCTCACTTAGTCTACTGGAAGACAATCACTAAATTCCAAAATTCAAATTCATTCCTTAATAATTCTAAATAATCAAACTAAAATAACTTTGTTTTAGGTAAAGTTTTTTTATTATATAATTACTATTAAGTATTTTTTTGTCGTGTAAATCTTTGTTCTATTCTTAATATATGTATATAAATTATTGTAATACGGAATTCTAATTCACTTTTTCTGTATCTGCATCAAATCACAATTTTATTTAGTAGTAATAAAAAAAGACAAATAATTTTTTTGACAGTAACTTAGTAATATTAGTTAATCACTTCTAATTTTTTTATTTGAATATATATTTCTTTTCAAAGATTTATGAAGGATTATACTAATTCGAAACAATTTCTATTTAGGTTTGAAATGGCGTGCTTTTTTATTGTCCCCTTTGAAAAAAAAAATATATATATACAAACCAGTGAATAAGAAATAATAATAAAATAAAAAGGATTTTTTATTTTATGGAACATACATATCAATATTCATGGATCATCCCTTTCATTCCACTTCCAGTACCTATTTTACTAGGAGTTGGACTTCTACTTTTTCCGACAGCAACAAAAAACCTTCGTCGTATGTGGACTTTTCTTAGTATTTTTTTGTTAAGTATAGTTATGATCTTTTCACTCTATCTATCTATTCAACAAATTTTTACAAGTTGCATTCATCAAAATGTATGGTCTTGGACCATAAATAATGAATTTTCTTTTGAGTTCGGTTACTTTATCGATCCACTTACTTCTATTATGTCAATATTAATTACAACTGTTGGGATTTTGGTTCTGATTTATAGTGACAATTATATGTCTCATGAT